AATCTTACTCTAAAAGGGCTTACAAGCAAGCTCGAATCAAATAAGCTTTTGCACGTTAATCACTAGCAGAAAGAAGATAGACCCATACATGCACACTATAGGTAGGAAGGACGACCACATCTTCACTTGACTTCAAGCAGGAAGTAGACCGGCCGTCTGAAGCCTTTAAGAGTAGAAAGAAGGTTGAGGCTGATTGGAGCCCCGCCTGACTTCTCTATTGATCTGACCGGCTCGATTGAGACAGCAAAGAGAAAGAGCCTTTCCAACACAACAAGCGGAGCAGAGATTCTATCCGGGATGACAAGATATTTTGAAATTATTAGTTATACAAAAAGGAAGGGCCTTACGTGGGTCAACGTATATAATCAATAACTTGATGAAGCAATCAATTCCGATTAAGAAGACCTGTGGAAGAATAGAATCATAAAAGCGAGGCAGTGAGCAGCAGGAAGAAGAGTCCGTACCACAAGTTGTACGTTCAGCGATTATCAGGCTGATGACCCGCTTCTTTAGAATGGAAGAAAGTCCCTAAATACAATATAGAGTATCAAAGAAAAGCTTTCTTTGAGTCCTTTGTCCTTTTTCCCGTTATATCGGTTTCTGTAATTTTCACATAAAAAAATCCTATCTCTACTTCTGCTAACGCAGGCGAGAATTGGGCAAGTTGGTGTGCTAATCCGATCAGTAGATTGATGAGCTGCCTATACGGGCATACGGAAAAGAAAACCTAAGTTAGGAATCAAACAAAGATTCCCTTGCCACCAGACCTTGGAAAAGAACTTTAGGCGATAGCATAAAAAGCTGGCACAATAATTTGTATGTGTTACATATGGGGCCTGCCCCTTTCTCTATTGATCAGTAAGAACTGGATCAATCGCTTTGTAGGCCTAGCTTCTTTCATTATCAACTTAATCTTACACTGCTTAAGCACCTTAGGCACACTCAGACCCTATTACAAGGCCTTTCTCTCACCTGAGACGCATTCTTTTATTCAACTTCCCTCCCGCTGCTTTATCTATAAAAATACCAGGCTAAATCCCAACCAAGATTTCCACTCTATAAGATAGCTTGAAGCGCGAATAGCATACTCGTATGGGCGGTGGATGGGACATTGGTCCAAACCAAAAAAAAGATACGACATAAAAACAAGAAAATCACTTTCGTTTGGCTTTGGCTATGTTGTAAAGAAGGTGTGTTGCTGCGATCAAGAGCCCGGAAAGTTTCGCATGGTGGCCTATAGTAGGGGTCCGAACTAAGGGTTCCTAACGAAACAAGTTGAAGTGACTTACCAACCCAAAAATGGCTCCTTTATTCCTCGGTAAGAATAGTCTGCGATTCGCCTCTTAACTCTATATACTAGATATACATACATCATTTTCTTGCTACGTACTGAAAGAGAGACTTTCTACTTGTCTCAGTTGATGAGAACTGGCCTTGTGCTTTCGCTCCATCTCCCGTGACATACCTTTGTCTTGAACCAGTTGTCTTTTACCAACTAAAACCACTAGTGGGTCAGCGAGTCTCTCGTCTATGGAATGGACAGCACCTATACCCGATTCCTAAACTCCAGCTCCTGCTCATAAAAGTGAAGATTTTGATGTCCACACGGCCAATAGTGAATTTTTCTTTTCTTTACTCAATGCTGAAGCTGGTTCTGAAGGATCCAATAGGTCATGGCTTGGGGAGTCATTGAAAGCAAGACTTTCGGTTTAGTGTATATTTAAAAGACAAAAGAACAGAGGAAGGAGCCTAGCCTATATAGTAGAATAGTATAGTATTTGCCCTCACTCACAGGAAGATCTAAAGGCTATTTAATAGTTGCCTAAGCAGATGATGGACGAAACTCTGGAAGAGTGGCTTTCTGCTGTATCTGACGGGCTAAATTCGGCCTAGTGAAAACTATGTATATAGCCGCCGCTTCAAATCAATTGAATCAATGCTGCTCCCACATGCCTATTCATTCCTATTTGGTTGGATTCCTCGGTTCATCTTATGCCTTAGATGGAATAGCCTGTTTGTTTTTTCTAGCCTTCATTCAGATCGCCGTGTCGGCATACCATAATTAGTGGAGGATCGACTCTTTGTCTTGTGAGGAAATCACGGGACAGCAAGCCGGTCACTAACGTAAATCTAAAGATTGATAACAGATTTGCACCTGCTAGCCCTGTAGATCTTAATTATATTCCATTGCTACGAGGAATGAAAGTATCCCACCGATAAGAAGACTGTCTTCCTACCCTTTCTTTGAACCTTGTCAATGATCGAACTTAAAGATATGAACTGAGCGCCATTTGATGAGTAACTGAGAACAAGGGGGAGGGATATGGAAAGGATGAAGTAATGAAAGACGAAGTCATTGCTAGTAGTAACGACTTGTCACGATCCATTGGTTCATATAAAATCCATGTCCTAGGTGTATCAAAAAACATTCTTTTCGCTAAGCGTATATAATAAAATAGAGTGAAAGGTCCACCCCGAAAGGGGGTACTAACTAACAGCTGAGTCCTCTCCGAACCGCAGGAGATAGTTGCCCATCATACGGCTCACCAACTTCACTTGCCTCTATGGGAGACTCGCTCCGGGCAGGTTCGGATCACTTACAATACACGGCTCTACGAAGGAAGGGGTTGGTGGGTTAGGAACGTTTTTCAATATGATTCTTTTTCCGTATTTGTTCGATGAGAAATGCAAGACGAGAACCCATCTCTTTTCGACTGGGAAATGCTACTCCGTTTTGTCCACTTTCTCCATCCCTCTCTATCAAAATGATCAAAAAGGAAGGCGAGCTTGCTTCTTATTCTCGTGTTCGATCTCTTCCATCTCTGCCCCGCTCGTTGTCACCTATGTTGAAGAAAGGTTTGGAACCCTGTAGAGAATGAGGAGGGGCCGAGGATCTTCCTCTATACAGTGCTTCTCGGGGCTCCACTCCCCCCCTGAATAAGTAAGGCCCCGTTAGCCTGCCTGGGCGAGGGAATAGGGAAAAAGGACGGAAGCCCCCTTCCAGGGACTGGAGCTCTGTAAATGTGTAGAGCCGAGTGTAGTGTGGTGTAGTAGTAGGCACTTCTAGGCCCCTTCCCGGCTACTGGACCACTCCAGTGCTTTGGATACTACGGACCCTCTGCCATCCATTGCAGCAGAGCCTTTTCATGAGCGGGGGGGGGCTTAGCGCAGTTCTTTGAATCAAACGTTGAATGAAAAAAATTATTATATATATAAATCTAAATCGGATAGGATAGATGGATGGATCTATCTTTCTATTAATATATATGACTAGAAAAAAAGTCTTTCTATAGTTAAGTAGCGCAGCAAGAAGCCCCCAATCAAGGATTTGGCCAGGAAAGACTGCACTGCTTTGGGCCCAGGAAGCGAAGGGAATGAGCTCGGCTGCTTATCCTCCACACTTATTTTTCTCCGCATGCGCTTCGCGCGCCATTGGCGCTTTGCTCTCCTCTTATTCTTCATTGGACGGTTCGGATGGACTTCGCCGTTCTTTCCCAACTTAAATTGAAAAGGCTGTATCACATCGAGATGTCGATTCGTTTTCTGCCCCCAATGAGATGGGGCATTTGTAACCCCCTATTTTGACCTTTGTTTGGACCCTTCATCTTTCAGAATGGAGGCCCGGCTCGCGTCGTTCCAACAACCGGCGGGGAGCACCTCAGTATACGATCGCGCGCAGTAACTGGGAGTCCTTTTACACCTAAGGCCAACTTCAATTCACCAAACCAAGGTTCATCTCGTGTAGTGATTGTGGACTCGTACAAGGATATTGAGTAGACGGTTGATGTATCAGACTCTACCCTATCTTTCGTAGCATGCATTCCCATCGGTGTCGCAACTGATTCGGTAAGCTACGTGTCCGGTGCACGGAGACTTCGGTCCCCCAAACTTACTTACTTACTCGTGGCAACCTTCCGGCCGCCCAACAACCTATAACGCTAGTCACTACTCCCACTGGGGCTAGGAAGTAAGCCCCACAACCCAAAGCGGCAAAGAACAAATAGAATTTGCTATAAAAGCCGGCTAACGGGGGTATTCCTGCGTATGAGAACATAGTAATGGAGAAGGTAATAGCCGAAATAGGATTCGTTTTGGCTATAGCGCCCAAATCCGCTATATATTTTACACGGGTTTGCCGTAATGCTAAAACTATGGCGAATGCATCTATCGTCATTAATGCATAAATTAAGATACCAATTAGTAGTGATTGAATTCCTTCTATGGTTCCACATGAGAAACCAGTACGAATATAACCTACATGTCCAATTGAACTATGAGCTAGAGGTCTTTTGACTTTCGTTTGGGCCATGGCGGCCAGTGCTCCTAAAATCATAGAAGCAATGCTGCAGAAACAGAAGATTTGTTGCAATGTAGCTCCATAGGAACCATAAATAGAAACACGTGAAATATTAGCAAAAATAGATATTTTAGGCGCAATAGAAAGGAATGCTGTAACCGGGATGGGTGAACCCTCATAGATATCAGGTGCCCACATATATAGAGTCAAAAGGGAGGGATATGGAGTCCGAAGGGGAGGGGTTTTCTTCGGGGCTCGAGAGATGGGGCCCCAACAGTTTTGAATTCGCCGCAGGGGAATTCACACGAAAGGGAACGAAGATTTCTCGACGAAAAAAAGTGCTCTCTGAACCGAACGTGAAAGTGGTTTTCCATCAGACGGCTGTTCCCGTAACCCCACTCTCCACTTGGATTATATATCCAAAAAGGTCCGCTCTTGGCCATTCCACACGCTGCCTAGCAGAGGCGTGGTTATCTCAAGTGGATTCTTTCTTTTTTAGTAGATGCCGAACCTGCAGCCCCATTGACTAAGAAGGGGGCGGACGCAGCAGCTACATGGACCCCTTCCTTTCTGTTGTTGCCAGCGCTTTCCCGGGCCGATATATCAAGGGCAGGCAACGAAGGCTGCTATCCCAATGGGCCTGCGGGCGGAACGAGGAGAGGGCCCGGCAATCATACCACCGCGGTCGAAAAAGCGTGTTCCCTTCAGATAACACGCACCGTAGGCCATCCTCGGCCTTCTTCGTTTTCGATGAAAAACTAAATGAATCTCGATCTCCGAAAGCGTTTTCCTCCCGCGCCCGCCGCCGCCCGGCCCGCGTTAGAAGGGAAGATTAGCAAAGCGAGAAAAGACAGAGGGAGGGGGAGCAGCATCTTATTCTCTTCGCGAGAACTTCCGGATCGGAGAAGCATTCGGAACGGGCTCCGCGTTCATTTCGTTGGCAGAAACGATCCACAATCCATTCGGGGCTTCGGGGAACGGAACCCAAAGAAGTCTTTCGACTTGATTCATAGATTGAATCAATGATAGATAGAAAAAAGATATCTCGTTCAGCTATTTTTTTTTTTTCTCTACTCTAAAGAGGAATAGAATAGACACCCCTTAGATTTCTATGTATCCTAAATCCCCATTTTTTTTAGAGAGAGCAGATCAGATATAACGCTAAAAAAAAATGGAGAGAGAAAAAGAGCAGATGGATCCTATCCCCTATATCGAACACTAAATCCTATCTATTGATAGATATATCTTCCTTCGTCAAATACCGGACTTTGCCTTTTTGTAGGAATTCCTCATACTCATATCCAAGGCAGCTTACCACAAGCACCCCACCCCATACGACTTGTTGGGGTTCGCCTTTTTAATCAAACAAAGTCAGTATAAGTAGTAGGGGCTTCATAGCGACTTTCATTCTAAAGGAAACCGAAGAACCAACCTTTAGTCAATAGGAGCCCCCTCTTTGCGACCTCATCACTTCAAAGCACAAACCAATTTCTTTCTTAGTCACCGGGCGGAGCGCACCTTTGGTACTTCAGTAGGGCGAGCTGTTTGATAGTGACTTCTTTCGTTTGGTAGGGCGACGAAAGAAAGGCTACTTCAATCTAGGAAACAGCCGGAAACTCGAGAGGGTCGCCTTTGGAAGCGTTTGCCGGTAACCAAAGCGTCACGACATAATAAAAAAAAAAGAAAAAGGAAGGAGTGACTCCAATCCATAAACCCGGAAACGAAACGAAGTTCGTTCCCTTTCGTCAAGTAGGTAAAGTAGGCATACGAACCCACTTACTTTTGCTTTGCCTTAGAAACAAAGCTAAGAAGGAGGCGGAATGGAGAAAGGACAAGGGCGGTCTTGCTTGGCGCAAAGGCTGCTGGTTCGGGGAAAGGGTACTAAAGGTCCTCGGACTTCCAGGCGGTTTTTCTTTTGGACAGCTGTTCACCGTTGGATCTCGCCAATACAGCCCCCTATGGTTTTCGTTACCGAGATATCTTTTTTTTCATTGTTCCCAGGGATTTTTTGGGTAATCCGCTCCCATGCTGCAAACAGTCAAATCTGAACTAAACCTTGTCGCTCTTCTTTCCTCGCGGGCAGGAAGCACACCAGCAGCGTGCGTTGCGTGATTCTACTGTGTTTTTTGCACTTGACTGGGTGGACAGTTGACCGGAAGATAACTTCGATTCGCCCGGCCAGCTGGCGGGCTGCGTGCTTATCTTGTGTGACAACACTACGGAGCGAGTGGCTCTTCTGGGCGGGCAGCTGTGTGAAAACACTACAGAGAAAGCGACGCTTTCGTTTAACATGCTATGGTCTCAACGCCCTTACGAGATAGTGATGAGTTTCACGCGCTCTAAGCCCGGCCCGCGCGCGGTTAGGAAGATTGGCCGCAATCTGAGCGGTACCACCCACCCTAACCTACCACCTATGGGCGGCCGTCCGTTCTACAGCCGCCCGAAAAGGAACTGCAGTGATCTTGAATAGGGATCCTACAGCGATAGATAGAATCCCCATATAAATACCACTAGATCGAGCACCAGTGATTTCGTATCCGGTCAAAATCTTGGCTAATTGATCGAAGTGGGTAGCTCCAGTAGACCCATAGATCATGGAACAAATAGGGTGGGTAGGCCCAACCACCACACTACACGTATAGACGCGAACCCCCCTCGTTACCGTACGTGCGACTCTCACCGCATACGGCTCGCACAAAGACTCCAAAATCCATCCCGAGCCTTTTCTTCCATTCCACCTCTCCTCCCCAATCCTCGATCAAACTTGCGTTCCCAGGCGCTATGAAATGGGGGTCTTTCCTTCGCCTATCGTATGTATCGGCTTGGCTTCGTCCAGAACCAAGGAGGCATTCTGGCGGGCGCGTGCGTGTAGGAAGGCCGACCACTACATAAGCTAAAAGACTACGACGACTACAACGGAAGCGGCTCGCTTCTATTCTCGTTGGGATTGGATATATCTGGGGAATCTATAGATCATAGTAGTTCGCTAACCTCTCTAACTAACATACGATACAATTTAACTTCACGGCACGGCAAAAAAAAAAGGAGCTTCGCTCGGTGGGCCTTCCTGCGCTGACGAATGCCTCCTTTCTCTTCTCTGAAGTCTACAACAAACAAGTGGGAGAGGCAGGATTCGAACCTACGTAGAAAAACTTCAACAGATTTACAGTCTGTCGCTTTTGACCACTCGGCCACTCTCCCCT